TCCAAATTTGGTATAGATGAATAAACAGATCCATATAAAATAGATGCTATAAATAATCCAAAAAGAGCTATACTGACCGAAAAAACTACATTTTTCAAAAAATCATACCAATCCGGGGAACCATCCAAATTTGGATGGAAAAAGTTTGTGGACGGAGTTAACCATTTCGATAATAGATCAAAATCTATTACTCCTTGATCAAAATTAATTCCGACTGAGCCAACGAATAAAGTAAATAGTACCAATATAAGCAGAGGAAATAACATAGTATTGTCCGACTCATGAGGATAGGTGTAAGTATATTTATTTCTAAAGTGAGTACTAAAGTATCGTATTCTATTTCTTCCATTATCATCAATTTGATATGTATCTTTTGAAAAAAAGGAGACCTTATTATTCATTGTTGATAAAAGTAAATTTCTATTGACTGCTTTTGGCACTTTTTTTCCCCATAAAGATATTGAATAGAAAGAACTATTTTGAGTGCTACTGTAATTTTTAAAATTAATGCGCAAATGTCCATCAAAGGTAAGTAAATACATCCGAAACATATAAAATGCGGTTAATCCCGCTGTAAAGGAAGCTATTATTGCGAAAGTTGGTGAATACAACCAACTATCATTAAGAATTTCATCTTTGGACCAAAAACAAGCAAGAGGCGGAATACCACAAAGGGAGAGTGTACCTAATAAAAAGGTAATTCTTGTAATGGGAACATATTTTGTTAAACCGCCCATAAGAACCATATTTTGACTTTTCTCTGGTGAATATCCAACAATGGGTTCCATTGAATGAATAATTGATCCGGATCCCAAAAACAATAAAGCTTTCGAATAGGCATGAGTGATCAAATGGAATAAAGCGGCTCGATAAGAACCTATACCCAGAGCTAACATAATATAACCCAATTGAGACATTGTCGAGTAAGCTAAACTTCTTTTAATGTCTCTTTGAGCAAGAGCCAAAGTAGCTCCTAATAATACTGTTATTACGCCTATTGAAGAAATGATATTCATTATGGAAGGTATAACTATGAAAAGAGGAAGAAGCCGAGCTACAAGAAAAATTCCCGCTGCTACCATAGTAGCAGCATGTATAAGAGCGGAAATGGGAGTGGGTCCTTCCATAGCATCAGGTAACCATATATGAAGGGGGAATTGTGCGGATTTAGCAACTGCACCAACGAATAAAAAAGAAGCACACAGAGTAGCAAATAAGGAATTTACTCCATTATGATGAACCAAGTTATTAACTATTTCGAACAAATCCCGAAATTCTAAACTACCAGTTATCCAATAAAGTCCTAAAATTCCTAATAATAAACCAAAATCCCCTATACGATTGGTTACAAAAGCTTTTTGGCAAGCACTTGCCGCACTCGGTCGTGTGAACCAAAAACCTATTAATAAATAGGAACACATTCCTACAAGTTCCCAAAAAATATAAATTTGTATCAAATTGGAACTAGTAACTAATCCTAACATAGAACTATTGAAAAAACTCATATAGGCAAAAAATCTCAAATATCCTTGATCGTGAGACATATAATTGTCACTATAAATAAGAACCATGATTCCAACAGTAGTAATTAATATTGACATAATAGAAGTAAGTGGATCGATCAAGTGTCCGAACTCTAAAGAAAAATCATTATTGACGGTCCAAGACCATAGATATTGATAGATATAATTTCCATTTATTTGCTGAATAGATAGATTGGCCGAAAATGCCATAGCTATACTTAGCATCAAAACACTCGGAAAAGCCCACATACGACGAATATTTTTTGTTGCTGTCGGAATAAGCAGAAGTCCAAATCCTATTAACATAGTAACTGGAAATGAAAGAAAGGGTATTATCCATGCATATTTATATGTATGTTCCATAAAAAAAACAAATTTTCTTTTTTTTTTTTTTTTCTTATAATTTAATTGTTTCCGATTCATCAATTATTATCGCTTTCGAAAGGAACAATAAAAAAATCAACAAAAAAAGATATGAAAAACTCAACTATTTTGATTTTTCATTATTCTGACTTTTCTCAGATATTGGAAATATTCAAAAGTTCCAATTCAAATCATATGACCAAATAGCTAGATAAAAGTAATTACTTAGTTATTAACTTTAACTAAAGAATTAACTAAAGAAAGATAGTTAATAAAAAAAAAATGGGAAATATGAGATTTTGAATAATTCTACGACTATACGACCATCCTATTTTGGCAATATGTAATCATATCATATACTATAGTATAGTAAGTAAAAACAATCATACCAAAACAGTAGAATATAAATCATAGTATGGTATGCCTCAATAAATCGACTCAAAAAAAAGACCTAGTTATTCTAGTGATTTTATTTGTAGTAATTACCTAACCCATTGTGGAACTAATTGATTGGATTCCAATCCAATAAGAAAGTATCAGAAATATTATAATACTCTTTATTTCGTATAAAACTGATAACTGATAAAAAAATAACTAAAAATTGGGGTTCTCCTTCTTAGGTAATAGAATGTCTTGTTTAACATATTAATATTAACCACTAATTGTAGTTTAAGTTTGAATTTAAGTTATAGACACGGCAATATGAGCTTATTCAATTCCAAACTAATAGTCATAAAAATTCCTTTTCGAATTTTCCCCCCTTTCTTCTATTTTTTTGCCTAGTGTGTTACTATGTGACATTGTTATATATGTGACATACATGTCATACATATATTTATATATAAATATATAAATAATATATTTGTATTGTATGTTATGAAAAAACTATTATCGACGAAATTAAGTTAAGTATAGAAAATAACTAAAAAGAACGATCCATTTTGAGCAATACATGTCTTTCACATACAACAATAAAAATAAGTAACTCTTCTTTTTTGAATGGCAGTTCCAAAAAAACGTACTTCTATATCAAAAAAACGTATTCGTAGAAATATTTGGAAGAAAAAAGGATATTTAGCTGCAATAAAAGCTTTCTCTTTAGCGAAGTCAGTTTCTACTGGAGATTCAAAAAGTTTTTTTGTGCGACAAACAAATAAGAAAATCTTGGAATAATCAAAATTTCCATGGCTAGAAGAATTTCCAATTTTGGAATATGAATAATTCTCTTTAACTAAATGTATTGATGTATTGAACTCAATACAATATTAGTTAGAACTAGCTGCTATGATATGTAGAATAAGAATTTCTCTATCTGTCGGTTCTAAGTATCATTATTTTTTTTTTTTCATTCTAGTTTTTATTAGAATCTATTTATTAATTTGTGAGATGTTTTTTTCCTATTCATTTTCTTTTCACAACGGAAAAGAAAATGAATAGGATGCGGAAACTCTTTTGTTTTATTATACGCCTAACTCAAGACCAAGTAGGTTTCATAAATATTATCATAATTTTATTTAGAAATTATGTACACAACAAACAACAAAAAGTATTATATTAATTTTATATTATATATTTATATTATAATTTATATTATATATTTTATATTATATATTTAAAATTTAAATTAATTAAAATTAATTAATTAATACTTAATTATATACTTAAATGATACTAAGAAAAATATCAAAATTGTTAGAAAAATTACTTAAATTTAGTAATTGAATTGTGATACATATGAAATCCTATTTCTTTTTTTTTTGTTTAGCAAAAAAAAATCTCTTTGACAATTTGTTTTTCATTTATCTGATTTCGTGGATTCAATTCAATTAAAAATAAATAAAAAATAGAAAAAGAGGACAATTCACAATTCTTAGTTTCTGTTTCGACTGAAAACAAAATTTGTATTTCAAGTTACAAGTGTTCCGGGAGAACTTAATATACAGATAGTACGTAAAAGTGGATTCTTAAAACTGAACCTACGATGATACTAACCTAAGTAAAAATTATTGAAAATTCAAAGATGAATTTAAAAGAGCTCTTATTTATCAGTTCTAATATTTCCTAAACTATATTGAATCCTTGAATCTAGATCTAGACGATTCAACATGAATTGACTATTATTATTTCAAGTAAGCCGCTATGGTGAAATCGGTAGACACGCTGCTCTTAGGAAGCAGTGCTAGAGCATCTCGGTTCGAGTCCGAGTGGCGGCATACTGTAAAAAAGATACAATGGATCCTATAATGTATTTAATTCCCGATTTCCATTCTGTAATGGGACCTTTTTTATGTATGATATTTGTGACTTTAGAACATATATTAACTCATCTCTCTTTTTCGATCATTTCAATTGTGATTACGATTCATTTGATGACCCTATTAGTACACGAAATCATAGGGTTGCGTGATTCGTCGGAAAAAGGAATGATAGTTACTTTTTTTTCTATAACAGGATTATTAGTTACTCGTTGGATTTCTTCAAGACATTTTCCATTAAGTAATTTATACGAGTCCTTAATCTTCCTTTCATGGAGTTTTTCCATTATTCATCTAATTTCCAAGATATGGAATCATAAAAATGATTTAAGCGCAATAACCGCCCCAAGTGCCATTTTTACCCAAGGTTTCGCCACATCGGGTCTTTCAAGTGAAATGCATCAATCGTCAAGATTAGTACCTGCTCTACAATCTCAGTGGTTAATGATGCACGTAAGTATGATGTTATTGAGCTATGCAGCTCTTTTATGTGGGTCGTTATTATCAGTCGCTTTTCTAGTCATTACATTTCGTAAAAACATCTATATTTTTTGTCAAAGAAAAATTTTCTTAATTAAGATTAAGTCATTTTTCTTTGACAAAATCGAATACTTGAACAAAAAAAAAAATGTTTTTAAACACACTTCTTTTGTTCCATTTCGAAATTATTACAAATATCAATTAACTCAGCGTTTGGATTATTGGAGTTATCGTGTCATTAGTTTAGGGTTTACCTTTTTAACCATAGGTATTCTTTCTGGAGCAGTATGGGCTAACGAGGCATGGGGATCTTATTGGAATTGGGACCCAAAAGAAACTTGGGCATTTATTACTTGGACCATATTCGCGATTTATTCACATACTAGAACAAATCAAAGTTTGCAAGGTACGAATTCGTCACTTGTAGCGTCTATAGGATTTCTTATAATTTGGATATGCTATTTTGGGATCAACCTATTAGGAATAGGTCTACATAGTTATGGTTCATTCACATTAACATCTAATTGAATAAATTCCATGAGGAATACATAAGGAGGAATACATAAGACCGTCGTACCATACGTAACAGAAAGTTTGCGCAGGTTTTTGAGAACCATTTGAATCAAGGAATCATTCAAATGGTTCTCAAAAACTCGGAATATATCTTATTATAATTCTAATTCACTTTATTTTTTTGTGTTGTACAGCTCAAAAATCTTAAAATTCAAAATTCTAAGACTTTGTTTTCTATCTGATTAATGAAAACTATCTATGAAAATAATTAGATAGGATAGCTTGTACCTTGTCAACTGATAGCGAAAGAACAAAATCAGGATAAATACCAATCCCTATTACGGGTAAAAAGATACAGATTGAAACAAATAATTCTCGTGGTCCAGAATCCACAAAATTGGAGTTTTGAACATTGAATAGTTTGTATCCATAAAACATCTGACGTAACATAGATAATAAATAAATAGGAGTTAATATCATTCCAATTGCCATTACAAAGGTAATTAGTATTTTGGGCATTAAAAGATATTTTGGACTGGTAATTATTCCAAAAAATACTACTAATTCTGCAACAAAACCACTCATTCCTGGCAATGCAAGAGAAGCCATCGAGAAACTACTAAACATGGTAAATATTTTTGGCATTGGGATGGATATCCCCCCCATTTCGTCGAGATAAACAAGACGTATTCTATCACAACTCGTTCCTACCAAGAAAAAAAGTGCAGCACCAATAAATCCATGAGAGAGTATTTGTAAAACGGCTCCGTTGAGTCCCATGTCGGTTATAGAACCAATTCCTATAATTATGAAACCCATGTGAGATACAGAAGAATAGGCTATTCTCTTTTTTAAATTGCGTTGACCAAGAGAGGTTGAAGCTGCATAGATTATTTGTATTGTCCCTATTATCACCAACCAGGGAGAAAATATAGAGTGGGCGTGCGGTAATAATTCCATATTGATCCGAATCAATCCATATGCCCCCATTTTTAATAAGATTCCAGCTAGAAGCATACATGTACTGTAATGTGCTTCCCCATGGGTATCTGGTAGCCATGTATGTAGGGGTATAATCGGCAATTTGACAGCATAAGCAATAAGGAAGCCCAAATATAATATTATTTCTAATGTCACAGGATATGACTGATTAGCTAATCTTTCAAAATTCAATATCGGTTCATTGGAACCATATAAACCCATACCTAGAACTCCTATTAAGAGAAAAATGGAACCCCCCGCAGTGTACAAAATAAACTTTGTAGCTGAGTACAAACGTTTCTTTCCTCCCCACATGGATAAAAGTAAGTAAACAGGAATTAATTCTAACTCCCACATGAGAAAAAAAAGTAAAAGGTCTCGAGAAGAAAATAATCCTATTTGACCACTGTACATTGCTAACATCAGGAAATAGAACAATCGCGAATTTCGAGTAACAGGCCAAGCTGCTAAAGTGGCTAAAGTAGTGATAAATCCTGTCAGTAAAATAGGTCCTATGGAAAGTCCATCGATTCCCAGTCTCCAGTGAAAATCAAAAATATTTATCCATTGAAAATCCTCCTCCAATTGAATTAATGGATCATCCAATTGGAAATGATAACAGAACACATAGGTTGTTAGAAGGAGTTCTAATAAGCATATACATATAGTATACCACCTAAATACCTTATTCCCCCTATGAGGAAGAAAGAAAATTGAAGAACCCGCGAATATCGGCAAAACTACAAGTAGTGTTAACCAAGGGAAATAACTCGTGATAAAGACAAGATGCATTTTGACCAAAAAACCCGTACTCGAGAAAATATATTATTCCGAGCACGGGTTTTTGTCGGTAAAAAGGAATCAAATGATTCAAGTGAAGTTTTTTATAACGTATCAATAAGATAGACCCATGCTGCGAGTTGTTTCATGCCATAAATAAACGCGGACACTCAAAAAATCTGTTGGACAAGCGGATTCACATCTCTTACAACCTACACAGTCCTCGGTTCTTGGCGCGGAAGCAATTTGCTTAGCTTTACATCCGTCCCAAGGTATCATTTCCAATACATCTGTGGGGCAAGCTCGTACACATTGAGTACACCCTATACATGTATCATAAATTTTTACTGAATGTGACATTGGGTCTATAAATTCCAGTTTTGAACATAAAAAATTTTCGATCTGGTAAAGTAAAATCAGGAGGAAATGAATTTTATATTTCTATTGTAGACACCAGACGAATCAATGGTTTATCAAAAAAATCTAATGTTAAAAATCAATATATTTATAAATCTGTTCATGAGAAAGGACCAAGAGACTTTTATTTCCGTTTCAACAACCATAATTATACAAGTCACACATATGACTTCACATTGACATTGGTCAACAGATCATCACTATTTCAATAGTAATATAAAAATATATTACTATACATATTACTATAAAAATAAAAAATGAAATAATTTATAAATTTCTATTTTATTTATATTATTTATGTCTTTATTTATATTTATATGATAGTTATGACTAATTATTCAACAAATTTGATTGATTGATACGAGTTGATTTTCTGTTACGATAAATCGACGAAACAATAGCTAGCCCAATAGCTGCTTCCGCAGCCGCAATGGCTATAACAAAGATTGAGAAAATGTCTCCTTTTAATTGGCGACTATCAAATATATTAGAAAATGTTACGAGATTTATATTAACCGAATTTAGTATAAGCTCAAGACACATAAGTGCTCTAACCATGTTTCGACTTGTGATCAATCCATAGATACCGATAGAAAATAAGTAGACGCTCAAAAAAAGTATATGTTCAAACATCATTGGCTAACTCCTCATGAATCTCGATTCATTTCAATATGAACAACAATTCAACCGATTTGATTGACCAGAATCGAGTAATTACAGAAAAAAGAGGGTATCCGCAGTAGATTAAATGAAAAACTTTTCCTTTTTCATTGGATTTCGAATTTCTAATAATTGTATTAATTCTAAGTATTTCTTATTGACGAGCCATAGTAATTGCACCTATCAAAGAAACTAAAAGAATTATAGAAATGAGTTCAAATGGAAGATAAAAATCTGTTGATAAATGAATTCCAATTTGTTGAACGTTACTAATAAGGTCCTGTTCTATAATCTGATTTGATCTTGTAGTCCAAATAATTCCGTACCATGACGTATCTAAGATAGTAGTAATTAGTGAAAAAAGAATACTTATACAAACCAGTGAAGTAACTCCATCTCCAACAGTCCAAAAATAGGAATCGTTCGAATATTCTGAACCATTCATGAACATAACAGCAAATATGATTAAGACATTTATGGCTCCTACATAAATAAGGAGCTGTGCGGCAGCTACAAAATAGGAGTTTGATAGAATATAGAATAAGGATATACAAACAAGAACCAATCCCAACGAAAAGGCAGAATAAATTGGATTGGTAAATAATACTACTCCTAGACCTCCTAATATAAGAACTGATCCCAGAAATACTACAAGTATATCGTGTATTGGTCCAGGTAAATCCATTATGTATAACAGATAAATAAGTCGAAATATTTCATGACCTTACTAAATAGTCCAGGAAAGAAAAGGGTGTTACCTTTATTTTTTTTTCTTGTATTTCTTGTATTGTATATGATGGGTTCCTAATTGAATTCAATCTTAATATGGATTAATGTAGATATAGATAAAGTTATTAAAGTTATTGGCCAATCCTACTTTCCTTTTTCTCTATTTTCTATTTTTATCTAAAAGAAAAAGGAAAAGAATAGTTGGAATTTTCTATTTGAAAATCATTACTAAACCATATTCTCAGTTTAAAACAAAGAGTGATTCTCAACAATCAATAGTTATTATTTGTAATTTCTGACCAACAAAAAAAGGGGGGCTTGGATCCTTTATATCAAAAGGAAATCTTAGTAATCAGTAACCGTTCTTGAATCAAGGGGGTTATCCTTGTCTATTTTTATTTGAGTCGAATTTATAACTGTTTGAATTGTGTAATCTCCAATTACTGGCATTGGTAACCGACCCAAAGCAATTTGATTATAATTCAATTCGTGACGATCATAAGTAGAAAGTTCATATTCTTCAGTCATTGATAAACAGTTTGTTGGACAATACTCGACACAGTTACCACAAAATATACAGACCCCAAAATCAATACTATAATTAAGCAATTGTTTCTTTTTAATATTTTTTTCAAATTTCCAATCAACAACGGGTAGATCTATGGGACATACACGAACACATACTTCACAAGCAATACATTTATCAAATTCAAAGTGGATTCGACCACGGAAACGCTCCGATGTGATCGATTTTTCATAAGGATATTGAATAGTTACAGGTAAACGATTTGTATGGGATAAGGTAATTATGAAACTTTGACCAATGTACCTTGCTGCTCGTATTGTTTGTTGACCATAATTTATGAACCCGGTCACCATAGGGAACATATTGTGGATCTCCGTGAATAAATTGATGTTTCTTTCTCTTGTTTGAGATCGATTATGAATCTAGAATATCGTTATCTTATTCTATTATTTATAGTATTTATAGTGAAACAAGTTGGGAAGAAGTTGTCAATAATAGATTACCCAGGGAAATAGGTAAAAGAAATTTCCATCCAAGATTTAATAACTGGTCCATTCTCATTCTAGGTAAAGTCCATCTTGCTGCGATAGGAATGAACAGAAACAAATAAGCTTTAGCTAATGTAATAAATATCCCAATTGTCGTTCCAAAGACTCCATCCATTTGATTTATTCCGAAAAGTTCCGGAATAGATATATACGGAATAGAGAAATTCCACCCACCTAAGTAAAGAACTGTTATAAATAATGAAGAAACTAATAAATTTAGGTAAGAAGCAAGGTAAAATAAAGCGTATTTGATACCTGAATATTCTGTTTGATAACCTGCTACTAATTCTTCCTCTGCTTCGGGTAAATCGAAGGGTAATCTTTCACATTCCGCTAGAGAAGAAATTAGAAAAACAACAAACCCGATAGGCTGACGCCACAGATTCCACCCCCAAAATCCATATTTTGACTGCGCCTCAACTATATCAACTGTACTTAAACTGTTAGATAATCATAGTCGATAATAACATCACTGCTCGCATCGCTATTTCAAAACCGTACATGAGACCTCGGCTTCATACGGCTCCTCTATGGTCACAAATAAATGTAAGGACTTGCTCGATATTATATCCATCCTTATTTGGATGGTAAATATACATCGGGAAGCCAAAAATGAGACCAATGAAATTCCGTCTGCTCAAATGGAAAAGGTGCTTCCGAATTGATCTTATCCATTACAATTTTAATTTCTCTTTGTTTGGTAATAACTTAATCTTTTAATAAAATACTCATTATATCAATAAATATGTTCTATCAATAACTATAAAGAAAGAATTGGGTATAAATTCAAAATTCATGATAAGAATTCTATATGTTATGTATAGATATGGATGGGGAAAATAATAAATAAAGATCTTTTGTATTATTATTTATTCATTTTTCTCATTCTATTTTTGAATTCTATTTCTTTTGTTCCTGTTCTTCTTTCTCAGAGGGAGGGTACTCTGAAAAAAAAAATAAAGGATTAATTCGTTTTTGATAGTCATTTCTTTAATCAGTGAATAGGAGCATACTCTAGATCGGAATCGTGGGGAAGTACTGCTTGGTCATTTCTACCAACTTAAAGTCCCCATTATGATTCGTTTTATCCAAAGTTTTCTATTTATATAAAAATACCGTTTTTTGATACCTTATATTATCTCCATTACTAATCTTTTGTGTACCTTGGTGTTCCTAACTGTTCACTGATTTTTGATTGATCCCTCGTATGGTAATACATATAAAAAAGTAGTGGAACCCCCATACGTTGATCTTTTGTACCCGCTTCAAGATATGAGAATTAGTCAAAGAATCTTAATCTTGGGGTAAACAGTTTATGTACTGCTTATGTTTATATTCTTGTACATAGGGAATGAGATTTTCTCTTCTTACTGCAAATTTCTAAGCAGTTTGATTTTACTCATATAACTATCTAGTTTAACTCATCAACCCTAATGATGAATAAAAAATGAAAATATCCATTCAATATATTCAACCTCTTTACTTTATTTCTAGAGAGAAGGGAAAATAATCATGTTCCAACGAATCACACGTAGAGATATTGATAATACACATAGAGTTAATGGTATTTCATAACTAATAGATTGAGCAGCAGCCCGTAGACCACCTAAAAAGGAATATTTATTGTTCGATCCATATCCTGACATAAGAAGTCCAATAGGAGCAATACTTGAAATGGAGATCCATAAAAAAACACCTATACTGAGATCGGCTAAAATAAGGTGATATCCAAAAGGAATTACTAAATAACTTAGTAGAACTGATATGACCGCTATAGACGGTCCCACGCTAAACAAACGAATATCTCCTCTAGATGGAAGTAGGTCCTCTTTAAAAAGTAATTTGGTCCCATCTGCTAGAGCTTGAAGAATCCCCAACGGACCGGCATATTCAGGCCCAATACGTTGTTGTATTGCTGCGGATATTTCTCTTTCTAACCACACAATTACTAGGACCCCTATTGTGATTCCTAATAGAAGGGTGAAAATGGGAACAAAGATCCATATGAGTCCATAAACTTCTTTTAAGGATTCCAATCTAGAAAAAGAATTGATAGCTTGTACTTCTACTTCTGTCGTATCAATTATCATTTCAACGATCAACTTCTCCCATAATGATATCTATACTACCTAGTATCGTCATGATATCGGCCAATTTCATTCTTTTAACTAATTGAGGGAGAATTTGCAAATTGATAAAACCAGGTGGGCGAATTTTCCATCTCCAGGGGAAAACACTACTATCTCCTATCAAATAAATTCCTAATTCTCCTTTTGGAGCTTCCATTCTTACATAAAGTTCTTGTTTCGACAATTCAAAATTGGGTGAAAGTTTTTTAGTAATAAATCTATATTCAAAATTAGTCCATTCGGAATTTTTTGCTCTATCAAAGCGCCGGACTTCTAAATTTTCATAGGGTCCCCCAGGAATTTCTTCTAGAGCCTGTTGAATAATTTTTATAGATTCCTTCATTTCACCGATTCGGACTAAATAACGAGCTAGTGAATCTCCTTCTTTTTGCCATTGGACTTCCCAATCGAATTTATTGTAACACTCATAACTATCAACTTTACGAAGATCCCATTGTATTCCAGAAGCACGTAACATCGGCCCTGATAAACCCCAATTTATTGCTTCTTCTCCACCAATAATGCCCACTCCTTCAACTCGTTCCAAAAAAATGGGATTCCGTGTAATAAGTTTTTGATATTCAGCAATTCCTGTTAAAGAATAATCACAGAAATCCAAACATTTATCTATCCAGCCATAAGGCAAATCAGCAGCAACCCCCCCAATACGGAAATAATTATGCATCATTCGCATACCCGTAGCAGCTTCGAATAGATCATATAACAATTCCCTTTCTCTGAAAATATAGAAAAAGGGAGTCTGTGCGCCGATATCCGCCATAAAGGGCCCAAGCCATAATAAATGAGAAGCTATACGACTCAATTCCAGCATAATGACTCTAATGTAACTGGCTCTTTTAGGTACTTGAACACTTTCCAATCGTTCTGGTGCATTTACTGTTATTGCTTCTGTGAACATAGTGGCTAAATAATCCCACCGTGTTACATAAGGCAAATATTGTATAATTGTTCGATTTTCTGCTATTTTTTCCATCCCTCTGTGTAAATAACCCAATACGGGTTCACAGTCAATAACATCTTCACCATCAAGAGTAACGATCAGTCGAAGAACACCATGCATTGATGGGTGATGAGGACCCATATTAACTATCATGAGATCTTTTCTTGTAGCCGGTACAGTCATATCTTTTCTTCCTTAATTCATTATTCCATGAATTTCTCAAACGAAGTTCATCAAAATTAAAAATTTAATAACTACTAATAACTAAAGAAAAAAATGCAAACCAACCTTAAAATTAACGAGTTTTTGACTCCCGAATACCTAATTGACCAATTAATTTCTTATAACGTACTCTATTTTTCTTTGACAAATAATCCAGTAGCCGTTGACGTTTTCCCAGAATTTTCCGTAGGCCCCTTTGTGATAAAAAATCTCTTTTATGTAATTCCAAATGTGAAGTGAGTCTCCGTATCTTATCCGTAAAACTGAATACTTGAAATTCAACAGATCCGCAGTTTTTTTCTTTTTCTTGTCGAATAGCTAAGATGAATGAATTTTTGACCATAAAAAACCAATTTTTCTATTTTTTTCTTTTCCGTGGATTTTACCGATCAGGAAAAATAATTATTATTATTATACCAGTTAGTTCCAGTTATTTGAATCTAGTACAAAAAAAAATTTTGATTTCTTCATATACACTACTTTAAATTTATATTCATTTTATCCACCGAATATGGCATGCGATAGATATATAGGAAATATACTATTAACTAATTCTGAATCGTGGATACATATGTATTCTTGACATACTGAAATGACTACCGTTATTGGTATCAAACCAATAACGATTCATACAAGCTAAATCTTCTAATCGATAATTGGGCCAAAGAAATGATTTGAATTTAATGAATTTATTTGCATCTGTATTAAGATGCTTTTCCCCGTTTAAAAATTGTCCCCAGTTTTTTATGTTGTTTTGATTGCAAAATAGTGGATTTCGATTCACAACATTCCAATTCCGCGAATTGAAACAAATTAAAATTCTAAATTCTCTACGACGTCTGGGAGATAGAATATTTTCGGGAACAAGGAAATCAAAATTATTTCTGTTTCTATTCACAAGCATATTACTGTGTTGTGCAATGGATCCATCAAAATTCTTTTTTTCAACATATCCACTTTTTATTATGCATTTTCCATTAGTTTGGCGCTTATTCTTATCAACCAATGAAATACCTATGGTTTGATATATAATAGATTTTCCATCCTTTTTTATAGATAAACGAATTGGTTCGATAATAAATATTCCTCTTTTTATCAATTCTGTAAGAGTTAGGTCTTTCTGAATCAACATTACATCCAGATGCATCTCTCCTCTTTGAATTGAGGATATAGCAATTTCTCTTGGATCTATCAGTCTAAGTAGGAGACAATATACCTTGATATTATTGATCATTCTTTGATTCAAGGAATCATCCCATCTTAATTGAAAAAGAAAATATTTTTTCAGGAAGAAATCCAGTTCTGCTTCTTTCTTGCTCTTCAATTGTTTTTTCTTTCTACCCTTTTTAATGTCTGCTCCCGTGTAATCCTCTTCAATATTTTTCTTTTTGTTTTGTTTTCGTAGATCTGATACAAAATCTCCTTGACCTTGTTGTTTGTTTTTTTTTTGGTTGGAATTTTCTAATTCAAGATATTCTTTTTTATTAGCTAATATAGAAAGATTTTTTTTTTTATTTATGTCGATCTTTTCATTTTGACTAATATTTTTTTCATAGAAATGAAAATGAAAAATAAGTAATTTGATTGGTATGATCCACGGGTTAATCTTATACACATCAAAAAGTAGTACAAATTCTGGGAAAAACCAAGGTTCTAAATTTGATATGGTATGATATAACCTTTCTTGATTCATTCCTATCCAATCAAAAAAATATTTTTTTTGATTGGATGGGTTGATTTTTTGATGAATCGTAAAAGAAAAAGGATCCTTTTTTTCAAATTTTTTAGCATTTTTAGTTTCAGTTTTAGCATTTTTATGAATCTTGGTGCCGGTATGCGTATTGGCCCAGGTCTCAATATCGATATTTTTTCTAAGACAAAAATGGAGAATTCTACAATCAAAAAATTTTCTATCCATATTTTTGTCCATATCAATAATAGATCTTTTTTCTAGATAATCACTAATAGATATACTTATCAATCTATAAAATGATTCTGATTTCAGTGTATTTGTATTGAAATTATATGGAATTTTTTTGTACTCTACTTGTAATGTTGATCCAGAAATATACGAGTCTTTACTATTCCCATAATTTATATATTTATATGACAAAAGATCATATCCGTAATGTTTTTTCCATTTTTCTTTTTGACTTATCGATGAGTCCACTGCATAGTAATTTTGTTTCGTGTAATGAATTAATTGGTCTTTTTCTTTTTTATATAAATCTAATTTCATTGAGTCTTTCTTTTGAATCGTACGACATTGATTGACTCTATTTCGCCATTTTTTCGGTACTAAGTGAGCCCACTTAGTCTGAGATAAATTGTATTGATAATGACCCCTTAACCAATTTTTCCATTTATTCATTCCAGACTTATGCATTTTTTTTTTCCTTGGTTTGGAATCAAATATTCCTCGTGTCGTACAATAATTCTTGATTATATCCCTAAGAAAAGGATAGGTGTGGTGATATTGAAGTACAGATTTCAAATGATACTTGTTAAGTAATTGATTTTGTGATAATTTGTAAAATACATAGGCTTGAGACAAAGAAGATAAGTCACAATTATTATTCCTAATATTAGTATTAGAAAAATGAGAAAACGGATTTTTTATAGTCGAAATAAAGTTCATTGTATTTTGATTTGTTTTCTCAATTCCTTCTTTATTTGTTTCAGCGTTGGAAATGGATTTGTTGATAATTTTTTTTGTTGATTCAAAGAAAAGTTGTGCATTGATCCTTGGAATCTTAATGATACATAGTAATATATCCATGTATATTTTTTCAACGAAAGATTTCATAAAATAATGTGATTTACGTATTACTCGGATATTTTTTCTTTTGAATATTTGCCAAATATCCTTCTTTGATTCCGATCTTTTATCATCACAAGCTTGAACTCTTTTTTTCTTGCCTTTTGTGATTCCTTCTATTTGAGTCCTAATTGTGATTGTCTTATTAGCAAGATCTTTCATTTTGGTTTCTATGAGTGAATAATTTGCATTTACACAATTCGCAGATCGAATTCGAATGGTCGATTCTCGGATAATCTTATTATTTATATTGGAATCTTTTTCGTTTTCATTTGATTCATATACTTTTACCTTTCTCAATTTCAATAAGAAAATGGGGTTTACTTTTTCAAGTTCTTTCATTATTAGGTTTATAACTAGAACTATTCTTGTTTTTTCTTTTGAAACTTTTATAAAACCTTTTCTTCTTTCTTTGAAAACCCTTATAACTTGAAAAAATTGCCTTTTCGCTTTTATCGTTTTTTTTTCGAGTTCGTTAAAAATGGGTTCAAAAAAAGAAGGTCGTTTTCGGGGAGACCCAAAAGGCAGTTCTGCTTCCCTTCCCCAGACTGTTAAAAAACAAAAATTGTCTTTTTTCTCCTTTTTCCTTATTTTCTGATCTATATCTCTATGATTAGATTGTACTTTAGATCTTCGCCAAGGTTTCAGACAGAAAGGAAATAGAATCTTTATCTGAATACCGTCTGTTAACCAATTTTGGGGAAATTCCGTTTCTGATAATTGAACGCCATTATAGGTACATTTAACATGCATTTCTTTATTCCATTCCTTCAAATCCTCGTACCATTCGGGGAATTGCAATAATAACATACGACCAATATTTTTCGCTATTATCAATAAGGGTAATATAACGTATTTTCTAAGAAAAGATTGGGTTACTAACATGAAACCTCTTATTGCTTGAGTAAATATAAAGGTATCCCAAGCTTCTGATATTGCTATTCGTTCATTTTCTTCTTCTTTCTCTTCGTTTGTTTTCTCCTTTTCTTTTGTCTCTTCCTCCTCAAAATAAGAAATTTGCAATTCTGGGTTTTCCCCTACCCAATTCCTAAAAATGTGATTAATCATTTTAGAGATATCAAAAAACGAAAAAAAAAATGTTTTGTCTATGCGATCAAAAAAAAGTGGAGAATGCACATTTGCTTGAAACATTTCCAAAATAACTGTTTTACGTCTTTGAGCACGCATGGATCCTTTGATTATACCCCGGCGAAAATCCGATTGTTGTGAGTAACGTATCAAAGCCACTTCCTCTTCTTCATCATTAGTGCTATTATTACTAGTATTATTATTACTAGTACTGGAATTAGTACTCTGACCGTTATCAGTATAAATTACCACGCGTTTGCCTTTTCTTGAACGAATTTCGGGATCTTCCGTCGATTCTTCTTCATTTTCTTCTTCCTCTTCTTCTAAATCGTCTGTCAATTTGTATGACCAACGAGAAACCCTTTTACTAATTTCTTCCATTCCAATGGATTTCTTTCTAATTGTTGTTAGATCATTTGGATCAGTTGAAATTACATCGAATATAAATTTCAAAGATTTTGCTTGACTTTCTGAATCAATTCGTCGTGCGTGTTCAAAGGATAATG